GAAAGGTAAAAGGGGATAAAGGAACCATGGGTTGATTGCTCTCTAAATGTGAGTTTTCTTCTTCCATATGTAAAAAGGGGATAAATAACTCAATCAAATTCCGCGAGGCTTCATGAAGTGCTTCTTTCGGAGTTAAACTTCCATTTGTCCATATTTCTAGAAAAAGTATCTCTTGTTTTTGATTTCCATTTCCATAGGAATGAATACTATGATTTGCATTTCGAACAGGCATGAATATAGCATCTATAGGATAACTTCCATCTTGAGAGTTATGTGGCGTTTTGATAAGATATCCACGATTTCTTTCGATTTGTAATCCAATACACAAATTGATCGATTCCGTCAGAATAGCTATATGTTGTGTATTATCAATGATTTCTACATAAGGCGGTAAGGCAATATCTTTAGCCGTTACACATCTAGGACCCCTAACACAAATAGACGCGTCACAAGTTCCATAGAAATTACTTCTTAAGACAATTTCTTTCAAATTCATTAAGATTTCATGTACTGATTCCTGAATACCCGCTATGGTAGAATATTCATGTGACACTTTATCAGATTTTACGCGTGTGATACATGTTCCTTCGATTTCTCCAAGCAAAGTTCTTCGCATGGCAATTCCTATTGTGTCGGCTTGACCTTTCATAAGTGGAGACAGAACAAAGCGCCCATAATAAAGACGTTTGCTGTCTATTCTTGATTCAACACACTTCCATTGGCGTGTCCGAGTAGATACTGCTATTTTCTCTCGAACCATAGTAATATTATTTGATCATTGAATCATTTATTTCTCTTGTTTCTCTTGACAGTCCTTTAACGTGCATTTCTATATTCGCCTTTTTTTGGGGGGTCTACATCCATTATGTGGCATAGGGGTTACATCTCGTATAAAAGTTAATAATATACCACTTCTGCGAATAGCTCGGAGTGCTGCGTCTCTTCCGAGACCGGGACCCTTTATCATGACTTCTGCTCGTTGCATACCTTGATCTACTACTGTACGAATAGCATTTCCCGCCGCGGTTTGAGCAGCAAAAGGTGTCCCTCTTTTTGTCCCCTTGAATCCACAAGTACCGGCAGAGGACCAAGAAACCACCCGCCCCCGTACATCTGTAATAGTGATAATGGTATTATTGAAACTGGCTTGAACATGAATAACTCCTTTTGGTATTCTACGTGAACTCTTACGTGACCCCATACGTCCATTTCTACGTGAACCGATTCGTGGTATAGCTTTTGCCATATTTTATCATTTCATAAATATCAGTCAGAGATCTATGGATATATCCATTTCATGTTACAAAAGATTCCTTTTTTGTCATCAGTTTCTTTAGCGAGTCTGATTATCCCTGTCTTTGTTTATGTTTCGGATTGTAACAAATTACTATAAGTCGTCCCCTCCTACGGATTAATCGACACTTTTCACAAATTTTACGGACAGAAGCTCTTATTTTCATACTTGTCATTCCTTATCTTAAATTTGAATCAACTTCGGAATCTACTTCTTTTTCTTTGAAGACAAAAAGTTTCTTGATAATTTTTCATCTCGATTCCCCTTCCCACGAAAGGGGCGTTCAAACCATTTAATCCTTCGAATCTTTGTTGCGGAGTCAAAAATTATACGCCCTCGGTAACGACTTACTTCAACTTTGACTCTATCTCCTGGTAGTATTCGTATAAAACTACGCCGGATTCTTCCTGAAACATAACCTAGAATCAGATCGTCAGTATCTAAACGAATTCGAAACATGCCATTGGGAAGCGATTCGGTAATTAAATCTTCCTCAATCCATAATCCATTTTTGTTCTTTCATTCCAGGTAAAGCCTCTATGAAGTATCAACTAAAGGAGGAGTAACAGTATTAGACAACCTAGCCCTTTGAGTTTTTTTACAATTTCAAAGAATCAATTTCGAATACAATTTGTCTATGAGAAAGATTACCATATAGAACACAAAATCTCTCCGCCGATTCCTTCTAGTCTAGCCTCTTGGTCGGTCATTATACCTCGAGAAGTGGACAGAATTACAATCCCCATCCCGCCTAAAATTCGAGGAATTCGTTGATAGTTAGAATAGATTCGTAGACCCGGTCGACTGATTCGGTTTAAATTGAAAAGGTTTCTATAGGGCTTTTTTCTAGCCCTTTGGTGTCTCAGCGTTAAAACCAAAAAATTTTTATGGTTTTCGCGCTGTTTTCTCATGTTTTCGATAAAACCTTCTCGTAAAAGTATTTTTACAACATTTTCGGTACTATTAGTCGATGTTATTCGAACCACTCTTTTTTGATCCATATAAGCATTTCGTATAGAGGTTAATATCTCAGCAATAGTGTCTCTACCCATTATGCCTAAAATTGTTGGTAACTCATTATTTGATACAATCAACATGTTTTTTTGTTTATGAATAACTCAAGGTATATGCGTGAGATACAATCTATCTCTTAATCTATATCTATTTTTTTCAAATAACCTACTATAAACATAGTTTTATAATACCTCGGGAGCTAAGGAAACTATTTTAGTAAAATTTTTTTTTTTTAATTCACGGGCGATCGCACCAAAAATTCGAGTTCCTTTTGGATTTCCTTCTTGATCAATAACAACTGCAGCATTGTCATCATATCGTATTATCATACCGTTGTCTCGTTTGAGTTCTTTACAAGTACGTACAATTACAGCTCTGACAACTTCTGATCTTTCTAGGGGCATATTTGGTACTGCGTCTTTGATTACAGCAACAATAATGTCACCAATATGAGCATATTGACGATTGCTAGCGCCTATGATTCGAATACACATCAATTCTCGGGCCCCGCTGTTATCGGCTACATTTAAATGGGTCTGAGGTTGAATCATACGATTTTAAAATTTTTTCTTTCAATGCAAAGGACAAAGAAAAAAAAAAAAGAAATATTGTTTATCTCAAAAAAAGAAATTTGCAATTTTTTCATAATGAAGAACCATTTTTGTTGATTGTTCTTTTTATACTTTATCCCGAAATAATGAATTGAGTTTGTATAGGCATTTTTGATGCTGCTATTAAAATTGCCCGTCTAGCTATATTTTCTGTTACTCCATTCATTTCATAAAGTATTCGACCTGGTTTAACAACAGCTACCCAATATTCGGGAGATCCTTTACCCGAACCCATACGTGTTTCTGCAGGTCTTACTGTAACTGGTTTGTCTGGAAATATTCGTACCCAAATTTTTCCACCACGACGTACATTTCGTGTCATTGCTCGTCGACCTGCTTCTATTTGTCTGGATGTGATCCAAGTAGGTTCAAGCGCCTGAAGAGCATATTTACCGAAACAAATACGATTCCCCCGATAAGAAATTCCCTTCGTTCTTCCTCTATGTTGTTTACGGAATCTGGTTCTTTTGGGGTTATAGTTGATAGTTGTTTCTGAATTCCATCCCTACTACAGAACCAGACGTGAGAATTTCTTCTCATCTGGCTCCTCGCGACTAAAAGGATTCAAAAAAAAATCAAGTTTTCGCGGGCGAATATTTACTCTTCTGTTTCAGTTTTAGACTTTTTGTGTGCCTTCGAAGAATAGATCAATTCATCTGGGCTTCCTTCCGCCATCCCGACCAGCGAATCAGTAAGATTTCCTTTTCCATAGAATCTTTTGCATTCACAGCTTCCATCGTTCCCATCGCTTCTTACTTAATGCTTAGGTCTTAGTTTTACAATGGAGCTCGTCATGAAAGTTGTTCTTGAGTCAATTTTCTCAGTCTTTGTTGGCTCAAAGCTCTTGGTTTTTGTGTTTTGCTCTAGGAAGAATAAAAGTCATTTACTTAGGATGAATCTTGATTCATGCTATATTACATTGCCCTGTTTTAATTTATAAGATGATTTATTGACCTTACATATTGGAATTCTATATCATTTTTTTCTCTCGTTCTCTCATCTTTCCGTTTATCTACATTTTCCTTCTATCTTTTGTTTTTACAAAGATTTTTTTCAGAAACAAAAAGGGTTTCAGTCGCTACAAAGGTATGATCATTATATCAAATTTTGGCTGATTTTTTAAATTGAGATAATGCGAAGTGATGAGGTGGTTAGTATGTCTCTACTTATTCATTCATACTGGGGAGCAGGGATAATCGTGTTTAATCCTAACCCTAAACAACCAACGAGTCGCACACTAAGCATAGCAATTTTATCAAAGGGTCAATCGAATTTTTATTCAGCCCTATAGAATTAAAATAGAATTCAAAGAATTAATTGATGGCTTTGAAAAAAAAAGGAGGGGTTTCATTTCTAAAAGTAAGATTTTAGTATTCCTTGTCGATAAATATCCAAATCTTTATCCCCAACACACCATAGATAGTTCGAGCACTATAGGAACAATAATCAATTTTAGCTCCAATGGTTTGGAGGGGAACCCTGCCTTCTCGTATCCATTCAACACGTGCAATCTCTTTTCCATCAATCCGACCCGCAATTTTAATTTGAATGCCTTTTGTATCCGCTTGTTCGGTTAATTCAATAGCTTTTTTCATTGCTTTTCGAAATGAAACCCTATTCTTTAATTGTTCGGCTATAAATTCTGCAAGAATTGTGGGGTTTCCATAAGGTTTTGAAATTCTTTTGATAGCAATGTTAAGTTTACGATTTATACAATTTAATTCTTTTTCTAGGGTTGTCTGTAATTCTTCGACTCCTCGTGATCTGCTTTCTAATAATAACTTTGGGAATCCCATAAATATTATGACCTGGATCAGATCGATTCTTTTTTGAATCTCTATACGTGCAACTCCCTCTATCGCGGAGGATATTCTCGTATTCTTTTGTACATAATTTTTAATACAATATCTTATTTTTTGATCCTCTTGTAGATCCTCTAAATAATTTTTGTGTTGTGCAAACCAAACAGAATGGTGACTTTGGTTTGTACCAAGTCTGAAACCGAGTGGATTTATTTTTTGTCCCATATTCCCTCACTACTATGATAGCTTGTAGTTGTATGTTTCTTTCTCCATCTCGTT